CATAAAGTATTCTATTCCAAATTTGGAAATGGGGGGGAGTCCTATGCATTGTGGATGGCTTACTTAATAATACTTAAAAATCGAATTAATAATCGAGATTCCTTGCCGATACTTTAATAAAAAAGAAATCCATTTAATGAATAGCATAAGATCCATTGAGTTCTCTTCGCACTTCTTTGTCAAAGTGTAGAATGAGAAAGTTAATGAATCTCTTAAACCCATTGATAAAAGAAAAAAGAGGATAAATACTATGGTTGGGGAATAAAAGAGGGTTTGTTGGGGATAGAGGGACTTGAACCCTCACAACTTATAAAGTCGACGGATTTTCCTTTTACTAGAAATTTCATTGTTGTCAGTATTGACATGTAGAATGGGACTCTCTCTTTATCCTCGTCCGATTAATCCACTTTTGAAAAGATCTCAAAAACAATGAATTGGAGGATTTGATTACTCAATGTTCGAGTAGAATAGATTCAGAATTTTCTATTTCATAATAATTCCGAATTTCATTTTCAAAAATAAATAAAGAACCTATATTATGATATAGGATTCTGTGATTAATCCTTTGGTTTGCTATGCCAGTATCCATACGTGTGTATTAGATGTATAAAGCCCTTCTTTCTCTAATTTAGAGGGAGTTTTGCTACCAACACAACGTAATTACCTCGATTCGTTAGAACAGCTTCCATTGAGTCTCTGCACCTATCCTTTTCCTTTGGGTTCTAGTTTGAGAACCGCTTATTTTTCAAAAGTGGGATTTGGCTCAGGATTGCCCATTTTTAATTCCAGGGTTTCTCTGAATTTGGAAGTTACCACTTAGCAGGTTTCCATACCAAGGCTCAATACAATCAAGTCCGTAGCGTCTACCGATTTCGCCATATCCCCATTTTCCTTTTCTTTGAAACTAGGATTCCTTGTTTAATTTTATTTATCTCTTAGTTTTTTTGAATCATTGAATTCATTATTCGACGTAGTCTAGCAGCTCATCTCTATTTGATAGACCCCGCTTATTGCAATTCAGAATTGCATTGATTCTATCGTTGATATATTTCCAATTCAATCGGAATCAATATATTCCAAGGTTTTTCTCCCCCCCCCTTTTTTTTAGAATATTCTATATCATACTATAACGCTTGATATTCATTCTTTTTTTTTTTTCTTTTTTTTCTAAGTAGAACTTCCAATGTGGAACTAGTGAATAACTAAGATTAATAATTAAGATCTTACATTTTACAGATTTCCTATATATATTTCTATTTGTTACACTATTTCTGTTATGTAAGCCCACTTAGCTCAGAGGTTAGAGCATCGCATTTGTAATGCGAGGGTCATCGGTTCAAATCCGATAGTCGGCTTTTTTCTCTGTCGATGTTCCATAAACAAAAATCTCTCTTTTCCTCCGAATTAAATGGAGAATCCAGAGTCTATTATGTTGTTCTACCTTAGAATTTTGCTAGATACAAAACATTAAAATATATAATATATATACAAAAAGTCCAGATGTTGATGAAATTACGTTTTTTGTGGTACTGTGGTACTTTAGTAGATTTTACTTTGTTTATCCTTTAGTTTAATTCAGTTTTAATTTCGATGTATTCTGTAATGTAAATACAATGAAATTTATTGTGTAAAATGAAATTTCAATAAAATAAAAAAGGAGTCTTCATGTCCCGTTATAGAGGACCTCGTTTAAAAAAAATACGCCGTCTGGGAGCTTTGCCAGGACTCACTAGAAAAACACCTAAATCCGGAAGTAATCTGAAAAAGAAATTCCATTCTGGGAAAAAAGAGCAATATCGTATTCGTCTTGAAGAAAAACAGAAATTGCGTTTTCATTATGGTCTGACAGAACGACAATTACTTAGATATGTACATATGGCCGGAAAAGCAAAAAGGTCAACAGGTCAGGTTTTACTACAATTACTCGAAATGCGTTTGGATAATATCGTTTTTCGATTGGGTATGGCTTCAACCATTCCTGGGGCCCGGCAATTAGTTAACCATAGACATATTTTAGTTAATGGTCGTATAGTTGATATACCAAGTTTTCGTTGCAAACCCCGAGATATTATTACTACGAAGGATAACCAAAGATCAAAACGTCTCGTTCAAAATTCTATTGCTTCATCCGATCAGGGCAAATTGCCAAAGCATTTGACGGTTGACACATTGCAATATAGGGGACTAGTACAAAAAATCCTAGATAGGAAATGGGTCGGTCTCAAAATAAATGAGTTGTTAGTTGTAGAATATTACTCTCGTCAGACTTGAACTTAACGAAAAAAGGAAAGGTTCATAAAAATTTTTCCCCTTCCCCCGAACTAAATCGACCTAAGGCTTTTAATTCGTATTTTCCCATTCACCTAGCAGAAATAGATTCACCTTAGAATCCTTTTTGCTTTTTTGTTATTTAGTCTATGTGTATTTTACATACCGCAGCAATTTGCTATAGAGAATTTCTATTAAATAAGGTTATTGCTGTAATAAATTGTTATTTGATTTGATACATTGTGATCGGTAACGTTGATGAATTAAGAGAAACGGAAAGAGAGGGATTCGAACCCTCGGTAAACAAAAGTCTACATAGCAGTTCCAATGCTACGCCTTGAACCGCTCGGCCATCTCTCCTACATAATCTTATTATGGAAAAAAACTGAGTGAATAGCGAGTTTTCGTATTCCTGAAGTACAGGTTACAGCTACAACTGCTCGGGGATTCCATGGCTCTATTGGAAAAATTCCTTTTCATCTAAGTGGAAGAATCCAGGATTTTTTTACTAAGAATTACGCTCCAAAAAAAGTTTTTCTTTGGGGAAAACCTAAATAAAAAGAGAATGGAACAATTCTTCTTATTCCATAAGAAAATAAAGGAACCCCTTAATTCTATTTGCATAAGGTACGTTATGCTGTACAATCTAAATATAAAAAGGGGGGTACGCGATAATTAATGACTTTGAAAACGCGAAATAGCTGATGAGAGAAGTTGTTGTTGAGAAATAGGAAAGTGGAATTAAATCCAATCTTAGTCAAATATTTCATGTCTCTTCTTGTCCAAACAGAAGGAAAAGGAGACAATTTTAGTTGAGCGGAAAATCCATACCTCTCTTATCCATTTAGAGCGTATGGATCGATTTATACGAATCGAATGTTTTGTTTTTATGTTATTTTGTGCTAGAATGAAAAGAATTCTATATAGAATGGATTGGGAATTATGCCTAGATCCCGTATAAATGGAAATTTCATTGATAAGACCTCCTCGATTGTAGCCAATATTTTATTGCAAATAATTCCGACAACCTCAGGGGAAAAACGGGCATTTACTTATTATAGAGATGGTGCGATTTGAGTCTTTTTTTTGTTTGTTTTTTTAGCCCTACCTACATCTCAGTCTTACGAGAAAGAGAGGGGTTTCACATAGAGAGAACAAAATTAGTAAAGGAAACCCACGCTTGGGGAAGGTGAGGTGAACTAACAATTCCTTCTGTCGTGTATCCTCGATTGATGTGGCTTCAGATGCTTCAATAGTAGATTTGAGTATTGAGCGAAAGGTTACACCTACAGGATGGGTTTCATATTACAGGCCAATCCTACTCTACTAGTACCAATAGGCAGCATAGGGGAGAAAAGCACTACACCTCGAAATAGGAATCAACAAGAGAAAAACTTTGTTAGAAATTAGCCCTTTCCTGATCGGTATCAGGGTTGGGAAGAATGGTTGGGATAACAAACAACCATCAGGTTTGTACTTTGGATACCCTTATAACCATCAAAGGTCGTTGAAGTGGCTAATTCCTATAAATAGGAGGCGTTGAGAACAAAGAAATTCTTGGAGCTATCGTTTTCCTCTAGCATTAATATAATAGAATTCATTGGTGTTAAGAAAAACCTCTTGAGGGAAGGTTGGCTAGAGATTTCTTGGAAAAATACCAGCCCCTTTCGGTCCATAATGAGATGGGACTAATTCGATTTTCATTCTATCGATTTTTCGCTTAGTACTATGTAAAGAAGGTTAGTACTATGTAAAGAAGGGAGGAGCCGTATGAGATGAAAACCTCATGTACGGTTTTGAAACGGAGATTTTTTGAATAGAATGAACGACCGTAACGGATGTTGGCTCAATCCGAAGGAAATTATGCGGAAGCTTTGCAGAATTATTATGAAGCTACGCGACTAGAAATTGATCCCTATGATCGAAGTTATATACTATATAACATAGGCCTTATACACACAAGCAATGGAGAGCATACAAAGGCCTTGGAATATTATTTCCGGGCGCTAGAACGAAACCCCTTCTTACCACAAGCTTTTAATAATATGGCCGTGATCTGTCATTACGTGCGACTATCTCCACTATAGAAAGAAGAAAAAAAAGATGCAATTTTCTAGTAAATACTAGAAAAAGGGCTTTCTACATAGGGATCGTCAAAACAACGATTTTGCCCTATCAGCTGTAGGAAGGAAGGACACTTCATGAGAATCCAAATAGGAATAAAGTAGAGCCTATACTACTACTCTATGGATAAAGTCTCAAATTGATAGAGAAAGCACCGTAAAGATCAATTAGTGAGCGACTAGGTCGATACAACTAAAAAAACTGCTTAATTATACCATAATATGGGGCACAATTTAGGAATCCGCTTATGTAATACAGTCGATCCACTAAGGGATTAAGCAGCGGTGTAGTATCAGATCCCAAAGATAGTAAGTTCTTTTTTCTTCCTTATGGGAAAAAGTCTTTTTCGAGGATTCTATAGAAATTTCATATATGAAAGAAACGAAACCGAGATAGTTACCTTTCAGAAAATTCGAACGAAGGATATAGGTCTATCTATGCTTCATTCTTCTGAAGGTGGGAGAAAAGATCAAACTGATTATTGATACAAATTAGGGTTTGAAACTTAGGTAATTAACTTCTTCTGCTTAACCCAAGAAGAAATTGGATCGATTTTTGAGAAATCGAATTCAGTTAAGATAGGGGAAATAAAGATAGGAATTTCTGAGCCGTATGAGGTAGGAAACTCTCAAGTACGGTTCTAGGGGAAGGAAATGCCTATTCCGACCGAGGAGAACAGGCCATTCTACAGGGTGATTCGGAAATTGCGGAAGCTTGGTTTGATCAAGCTGCTGAGTATTGGAAACAAGCTATAGGGCTTACTCCGGGAAATTATATTGAAGCACAGAACTGGTTGAAGATTACGAAGCGCTTTGAATTTGAATAAGGGCACTCCACTTTTTCAGAAAAAGGGTGATTTGGTTGTTGATCCATTAATCAAATAATTTAGGGGGGAAGATCGAATCAAGAATTTCATTATATCCCTTTCTTCTACCTTCGATTTTATATCAAATTTCATAAGGATAAACAATAGGGATGGGCTCTAGAACAGAAGAGAATAAAGCAAATAAAAGGGGTCAATCTAAATATTCCTGCCTAATATATATATCAGGGTGGTCTTATTCAAAATTCTAATGAGTTATCTTGGAATTTTGAATCGAATAAAAAATCCATATTATGCTCACTCAAGGAAAGTAGATGTAGATAGGGACTTATACTCTCAAAAAAATACACTAGCTTCTTAAAAAAAAAATTTATTACGTCGGGAAATAATTTTCCCGGATAACCGTTGTCCGTTAGGCACCTAATTCTTATGTCATAATAGATCCGAACACTTGCCTCGGATTGACTTCAATATATAATTGCTCCAGTGAATAACTAAAAAAAAAATAGAAGGACGGTAGATAGTAAAGAAAAAGGCTAACCATAATATCGATCTTTCAAAGATTCACTAAAAAGACAGTTGGCAGGTCTCTTTGTATGTCTTGTCCGGAAAGAGGAGGACTTAATGATTATTCGTTCACCGGAATCAGAAGTTAAAATTGTTGTGGATAGGGATCCTGTAAAAACATCTTTTGAGGAATGGGCCAGACCCGGGCATTTCTCAAAAACATTAGCTAAGGGCCCTGATACTACCACTTGGATCTGGAACCTACATGCTGATGCTCACGATTTCGATAGTCATACTGGTGATTTGGAGGAGATCTCTCGAAAAATCTTTAGTGCTCATTTTGGCCAACTCTCCATTATCCTTCTTTGGTTGAGTGGCATGTACTTCCACGGTGCCCGCTTTTCCAATTATGAAGCATGGCTAAGCGATCCTACTCACATTGGACCTAGTGCTCAGGTAGTTTGGCCAATAGTAGGGCAAGAAATTTTGAATGGTGATGTAGGTGGGGGTTTCCGAGGAATCCAAATAACCTCCGGGTTTTTTCAGATTTGGCGAGCATCTGGAATAACTAGTGAATTACAACTGTATTGTACCGCAATCGGTGCATTGATTTTTGCATCGTTAATGCTTTTTGCAGGTTGGTTCCATTATCACAAAGCCGCTCCCAAATTGGCTTGGTTCCAAGATGTAGAATCCATGTTGAATCACCACTTAGCGGGGTTATTAGGACTTGGGTCTCTTTCTTGGGCGGGACACCAAATTCATGTATCTTTACCGATTAACCAATTTCTCGACGCTGGGGTTGATCCTAAGGAGATACCACTTCCTCATGAATTTATCTTGAATCGCGACCTTTTGGCTCAACTTTATCCTAGTTTTGCCGAAGGGGCAACTCCCTTTTTCACCTTGAATTGGTCCAAATACGCGGAATTTCTTAGTTTTCGCGGAGGATTAGATCCAATAACCGGAGGCCTATGGTTGAGCGATATTGCGCACCATCATTTAGCTATTGCTATTCTTTTCTTGATCGCGGGTCATATGTATAAGACCAACTGGGGTATTGGTCATGGACTTAAAGATATTTTGGAGGCTCATAAGGGCCCATTTACAGGACAAGGCCATAAGGGTCTCTATGAAATCCTAACAACGTCATGGCATGCTCAATTATCTCTTAACCTCGCTATGTTAGGCTCTACAACTATTGTTGTAGCTCATCATATGTACTCTATGCCCCCCTATCCATACCTAGCTACTGACTATGGTACACAACTTTCCTTGTTCACACACCACATGTGGATTGGCGGGTTTCTAATAGTTGGTGCTGCTGCACATGCAGCCATTTTTATGGTAAGAGACTATGATCCAACTACTCGGTACAACGATCTATTAGATCGCGTCCTTAGACACCGCGATGCAATCATATCGCACCTTAACTGGGTATGTATATTTCTAGGTTTTCACAGTTTTGGCTTGTACATTCATAATGATACCATGAGTGCTTTAGGCCGTCCCCAAGATATGTTTTCGGATACCGCCATACAATTACAACCCATCTTGGCTCAATGGGTACAAAATATCCATGCTGACGCACCTGGCGTAACAGCTCCTGGTGCAACAACAAGTACCAGCTTAACGTGGGGGGGTGGCGAGTTAGTAGCTGTAGGCGGCAAAGTCGCTTTGCTACCTATTCCATTAGGAACCGCAGATTTTTTAGTCCATCATATTCACGCATTTACCATCCATGTGACTGTATTAATACTTTTAAAAGGCGTTTTATT